GTTGATCAAGCTTGATTGATTCCCCTTCTGAAACAAGAAGTTCTGGCCCGGGAGGTATAATATCAATCACTTGGCGTCCATCCGATGTATCGACTATGGATATTTCATATCCCCCTTTTTCTTTACGTAGTATTTTTCTTACTATACCTGTTGACGTAGCATTATAGACCGTATTGTTACTCTTACTACCATCAGGATAGATCTGTCCCCTTCCTCGGTTTCCCCCTACATATATGGGATATTTTAAGAAATGAACGTCTTTCTTCGTAGCAGGATCGGGGGAAAGAATGGGAAAGACGATTTCACTATATTTCTGACCGGGAACAGGGCCTATCACAAGAATATTTTTTTTATCGGGACGATAACTCTGAAAAGAGAGATTTCCTATCTTTTCTTTCAACTCAGGAGAAATACGGTCGGGCGGCGCTAATTCGAATCCCTCGGGCAAAATAAGAACAGCACCCACATTTAACCCTCCCTTTTTCCCATTAGCAAGAACTTGTTTCAGTTGCATATCATAAGGAATTCGAAGAACTGCTTCAAATACAGTATCGGGAAGCACAGCTTGGGGAACTTCAATATCCACGGGCTTATTAGCTAAATGGCAATTGGCACATACAATTCGTCCGGTTGCTTCTCGTGGGTTTTCATAACCCTGCTGCGCAAAAATGGGATATGCATTTGAAATAGATGTCCGAGTTATTACATATATCATGATCGATACAGAAATAGATCGAATCATCTGTTCCTTTACCCAAGAAAAAGTATTTCTATTTTCCATGTCCAATCGCAGATCCCAGAATTTCTACAATAAATTAGATAGGTAGCTAAGCTAATCTAGTTCCCTATACACGAGTCTGTTGTCATTCTACTGCAACAGTTGTACTGGAATGATGAATACCTTGAGCAGGTAGAAATAGAAAGAATTTTGCTAAAAAGGAAAAGGGCTTTCTTTCTAAAAGAAGAAAGATGCTAATTTGATTAATATCAGGAGATCAAATGAGTTTATGCTTCACTAATTGAATGATAAATGACTACAAGCGAAGGAGATAGACGGTTTAAATAAAAAAAGACCCAAAATTTCAAACATGTATCTAGAATCACTGGAAAACTACAAACAAAAATAGTGAAAATTAGCTCGTTAGGAGCCCATCCAAGATCATTGTAGACCCAACGAATTAGTAGTTCCCAACCGCGGGTGGAGTGAAATCCAACAAAAAAATCAGTAACTAAAAGAATACTAAAAGCTTTTATTGAGTCATTTAAGTTATAGAAGAATTCCTGAACCCAAGAATTCAAAATGACAAGTTCCTCTTTACCCAGAAAAAAAGAACCACTTAGAATAGCCAAACAGATTATATTTGTCGAGAAATGCAAAATGATATGGAGATGATCCTCATTATCTATTTTGGCCAATTGTATTATTTCCTTGTGTATTCCTATAGGAGGTTTTTGTACATGTGTCTTCGGTTTCTCTTTTATCATTTCGTCCAAGAGAAAAAGTTCTTCTAATTCTATGAATCTTTCTAGAACCTTTTTCTCTTGAATATCAGTTAAGAGAGTTTCGGATTGCCTGGTATTCCACCAATTCTTAATCCAAAGTTCCAGACATTTGTTAAAAGAGAAAGAGACCCCCCAGGGCAAAAGTACGATAAATACAAGATATAGGAAAGAAGGCAATGCTTTCTTTTTTTTCATTTTTGATCTGTAAATTGAGTTGTTAATGAATCCGCTCCATTCGCTGACTCTATTTCATTCGCTGACTCTATATGATATTTCTTTTTCTTTGAAGCAAAAATTCTATAACAAGGTTTGAGACCTTGTATATATTTTTCTTTTTTGTATACTAGTGGAATTTCATTGCATTGGGTTCTTTCTTAGATCTAGATGGAGTGGAATAGAGAAATAGAATAAAAAAAAAAGCGCTTTCGGATGAAAATGGAAGAATATTATGCCATCACTTGGACAAAACAAATTAGAAGCAATTTTCTCTTATCCTCGTTTGTTCCTTCCTTTAGATAAATACTCGAAAATCCCCTTACAATAACGAATCCAATTTCGAAGGGACCTCCTCCCCGTGTTGAGAAAATCTTCTTCCAATTCGTCCTCATTCAATTCATTTCAAAAAAATGCAATCGGTACTCAAAATACTTCAATTGGTACACGCAAGAAATAGGCCAATTCGGCAGCTTTTTGTTCTATTTCTCGTGGAGTAAAAAACTTCTCATCAGTACGAGTCAAGGGAATGACCCCCTGGCCCCGGATTTCCATATAAAGGATACGACGAGGATAAAGACCCTCTTTAACCTGAATTCTAATTGATTGGATATCCCGCATAAGGAATCGAAGGAAGACGCGACGTTTTATTCCAGGGAATCCCCAACGAAAAATGCACACTATTCCCTCTTTTCTATCGAATCGGTCATAACCACTGCCTACATTCCACAAAATAGTGCACCACAAGTAGGAGCTAATGAATAGGCCCGCGATTCCGTAGAAAGACATCACGACCCCCTGTGGAAAAAAAAGAATTTGTTGAGATGGAAGTACAGATATCATATTCTTACCAAGATAACTGGAAGCCCCAACCGATAAGAATCCTAGTGAACCTAGAAAAAGAATACAGGCCCAGAAAAAATTACCTCTTTTTCGAGAACCTTTTAGAAGTTCTATCCATATGTGTTCTGATCGCCAATTCATATTAGATATACTAAATCCAGCAGCGGTCGATTGAAATTGAGAGAATAAGCTAAATGATTTTGACTTTACTTTTTTTGATTCTGAAATTGCCTTCAGCAACGAGTACTCCTGTGAAATAATTGGTTAGATACATTGACTTTCTATTCAAAAAATATTCGTTGATCCACTTAAAATAAAACTCGCTATACCCGGCTCCGCATATGCATGCATTTATGCTCGTAGCCTATATCCGCATCCATAGCCGTTTTTCGTTTGTGTGTAGAAAGAACCACATACCCTACCATATTACTTACACTAAAAAATATCTGTATTATGATCCTGCGTGGAAATACATTGAGAAAATTCGCCCCCGTCGGTTCTAGACAATCTTATTTTTCTGCACATAAAGAAATAAAGAAGCCATTGCAATTGCCGGAAATACTAAGCCTACTAAAGGCACGAAAATAGAAGGTAAGTTAAAATCCGTCATAGAATAGGTGTCTCAATTCAAATTTACTATTTCTATCTATTCGAAAAATATCTTAAGATTCTTATAATATAATTAAGTATATCTATTATAAGGAATATTGACTATTGTATTTTTTAGTTTGCAAAATAAAGATTTTTTATAGAATACTAAAGTATTCTATAAAAAAAATGAATGGAATGGATAATAAGAAAATTGCAAAAAAAGAGAACTAATTAAAAATTCAAAAGATTTGATTTTTCTTTTCCCGTCCTCACGGCCTTTCTATCCTTCTAATCGAACTTGAAATTGGATTCAAAAGAAAGCGATTGTGAAAATGAAATACCTCTTTCAGAATACCCTTTAAAAAAGGTCTCAGTACGACTTTTAGTCGAATGCGCCCATTTCGAATCCTAAATAAGTTTCGTCTACCTACTTCCACATGCAATACTTCTTCAACCACTCTCGGACCCCTACAAACGCAAGATGCGCGTCAGGTTTTGAAATAAGGATATCCCCCAGCCCCAGTATACCGAAACTCGCTCTTATCCTATCCCACCGGTTGTAAGGATTCATACATAGGGCTTTTTAGTTGATTGATAGTGCCATAAAGTTGAAGCTTTTTTAGACTTTTTTATTAAGCTGTAATTTCCTTCCTGCATACGCGGTCCTCTATTCTCTAGAAGCTCATACAATAATGCGCGGTAAAGGCGGAAAAATAGCATACTCAATCAAAATCAAAGGGCAAATTCTCTTACTTACTACAGATCTCATACTACCCCCTTAGACTTTTTAAGGCGATATACCACCCAAAGGGTATGAAAATGCCGGGTGGAGTTAGCTTTTCGATGAAGACCCGTCCCGTGCAGCGAAGTCCTATTAGTAAGACCCCGCGCAAGACGCAAGAATGGATTATAGAAGAATATTATTCCGAATACTCCTCCGGACGCGTATAGTAGCATTTCGATTCCTAATCTTTTTTCATTGATTCTTTCCCAATACAATAAATAAATACAAATATAGTATTTATTTATTGTATTATACCTTTATATATTCTAAATATATAGAATAGAGGAATCTCTATTTGTCAAGTCTCATGATCGTATCAAGATCTATTTTTATTCGGCTCAATCTTAAAAAAAAAGATTGAGCCGAGTTTAATTGCAATCAATTAGAAGAATAAAGAAGAATTACTGCATTTTGTAACTGATTTTTTCTCTTTCTATTTCGCTTCTTTTTTATTTAGACCTTCTTTATATCTAGTTTTATCTACTTATCTAGTTTATCTACCGGCTCGAACTCGAATTTGATCGCCTTCCATACTTCACAAGCTGCGGCTAGTTCAGGACTCCATTTGCAAGCTGCTCGGATAATTTCATTACCTTCACGAGCAAGATCGCGTCCTTCATTACGAGCTTGTACACAAGCTTCTAAAGCCACCCGATTAGCTGCTGCACCAGGTGCATTTCCCCAAGGATGTCCTAAAGTTCCTCCACCAAATTGTAATACAGAATCATCTCCAAAGATTTCGGTCAGAGCTGGCATATGCCAAACATGAATACCCCCTGAAGCCACCGGTATAACACCTGGCATGGATACCCAGTCCTGAGTGAAAAAGATACCGCGAGCACGATCTTTTTCAATAAAATCATCGCGCAATAAATCAACAAAACCTAAAGTCATTTCGCGTTCCCCTTCTAACTTACCTACTACTGTACCGGCGTGGATATGATCTCCCCCAGACATACGCAATGCTTTAGCTAATACACGAAAATGCATACCATGATTTTTCTGTCTATCAATAACTGCATGCATTGCCCGGTGAATGTGAAGAAGTAGGCCATTGTCGCGGCAATAATGAGCCAAACTAGTATTTGCAGTGAATCCCCCAGTTAAGTAGTCATGCATTACAATAGGAGCCCCTAATTCCCTCGCAAATACAGCTCTCTTAATCATTTCTTCGCATGTACCTGCAGTCGCATTCAAGTAATGCCCCTTGATTTCACCGGTTTCGGCCTGTGCTTTATAAAGAGCTTCGGCACAAAAGACAAAACGGTCCCTCCAGCGCATAAATGGTTGTGAGTTTACGTTTTCATCATCTTTGGTAAAATCAAGTCCACCGCGTAGACACTCATAACACGCTCTACCATAATTTTTTGCGGATAATCCCAATTTTGGTTTAATAGTACATCCCAAAAAAGGACGGCCGTACTTGTTCAACTTATCCCTTTCAACTTGGATACCATGAGGCGGACCTAGGAAAGTTTTTGAATAAGTAGTGGGAATTCGCAGATCCTCCAGACGTAGAGCGCGTAGGGCTTTGAAACCAAATACGTTACCCACAATGGAAGTAAACATGTTAGTAACAGAACCCTCTTCAAATAGGTCTAATGGATAAGCTACATAAGCGATATATTGATTTTCCTCCCCAACAACGGGCTCGATGTGATAGCATCGTCCTTTGTAACGATCAAGACTGGTAAGTCCATCAGTCCAAACAGTTGTCCATGTACCAGTAGAAGATTCGGCAGCTACTGCAGCCCCTGCTTCTTCGGGCGGAACCCCCGGCTGAGGAGTTACTCGGAATGCTGCCAAGATATCAGTATCCTTGGTTTCATACTCCGGGGTGTAGTAAGTCAATTTATAATCCTTAACACCAGCTTTAAATCCAACACTTGCTTTAGTTTCTGTTTGTGGTGACATAAGTCCCTCCCTACAACTCATGAATTAAGAATTCTCACAACGACAGGGTCTACTCGATATGGATTAGGCGTAAATGAAACCTTTGCAAAAATCTTTTAAAACAAAAAGGATATTCAATTAATATCAACTCATTAAAGAAAATGGAGGGCATGCTTAAGTTAATGAATATGTTTCATTCATATATAATGCGTACACCCTGTGTATGTTCTATCCTATAGGAATTCTACTATAGGAATTCGATAGGAATTGAGTTGTTGTTATGGTAAGTTAACATGGTTCATTATTAAACCATGGATTTGATTCACCAAATCCATCATTATTGTATACTCTTTGATAGATATAGCGCAACCCAAATCAATCCCTAATCCTTATTTTACAAGTTCTTAATAGGCCCCTTTCTTATTTTGAATGTAAATACCTAAATACTAAGAAAATTCTCTGTTGACAGCAATCTATGCTTCACAGTAGTATATATTTTGTATATCGAAGTCCTAGATAGGAAAGTAGAGTAGGGACAGATCCTCCACAAAAGGCGAAATGTATATGAAAAAAAGATTGATTGAACTTTCCAACGGACTCATTCCATGAGTAAACGATTGAATGGGATTCGCTTGGGCAACGAAATCAAGTCCTGGTCCCCTTTTCTCTCTTATTGAATTAACTAATTCATTTCCTTTTGACTTTCGGATTTTTGGCTCTTTTTTTGGATTTGATTTGGCATTATTCAACAAGAAAAAAAGCAAAATTTCGACAAATTCCTTTTTTTTTGAAAATTATGTGATAATTATGAGAACCAATCCTACTACTTCTCGTCCCGGGGTTTCCACAATTGAGGAAAAAAGCACAGGTCGTATCGATCAAATTATTGGGCCCGTGCTGGATATCACTTTTCCCCCAGGCAAGTTACCTTATATTTATAACGCTTTGGTAGTCAAGAGTAGAGACACTGCCGGTAAGCAAATTAATGTGACTTGTGAGGTACAACAATTATTGGGAAATAATCGAGTTAGAGCTGTAGCTATGAGTGCTACAGACGGGTTGATGAGAGGAATGGAAGTGATTGACACGGGAGCTCCTCTCAGTGTTCCAGTCGGTGGAGCTACTCTCGGACGAATTTTCAACGTTCTTGGGGAACCTATTGACAATTTGGGTCCTGTAGATACTAGTGCAACATTCCCTATTCATAGATCTGCGCCTGCCTTTATCGAGTTAGATACGAAATTATCCATCTTTGAAACAGGTATTAAGGTGGTCGATCTTTTAGCTCCTTATCGACGTGGGGGAAAAATCGGACTATTTGGGGGGGCTGGAGTAGGGAAAACAGTACTCATCATGGAATTAATCAACAACATTGCTAAAGCTCATGGAGGCGTATCCGTATTTGGCGGAGTAGGGGAACGGACTCGTGAAGGAAATGATCTTTATATGGAAATGAAGGAATCCGGAGTAATTAATGAAAAAAATATTGAGGAATCAAAGGTAGCTCTAGTCTATGGCCAAATGAATGAACCGCCGGGAGCTCGTATGAGAGTTGGTTTAACTGCCCTAACTATGGCAGAATATTTCCGAGATGTTAATAAGCAAGACGTGCTTCTATTCATCGATAATATCTTTCGTTTTGTTCAAGCAGGATCGGAGGTATCCGCTTTATTAGGGAGAATGCCCTCCGCAGTGGGTTATCAACCTACTCTTAGTACAGAAATGGGTTCTTTGCAAGAAAGAATTACTTCTACCAAAAAGGGATCTATAACTTCGATCCAAGCGGTTTATGTACCTGCGGACGATTTGACCGACCCTGCTCCTGCCACAACATTTGCACATTTGGATGCTACTACCGTACTTTCCAGAGGATTAGCTTCCAAGGGTATTTATCCAGCAGTAGATCCTTTAGATTCAACCTCAACTATGTTACAGCCTCGGATCGTTGGCAACGAACATTATGAAACTGCGCAAAGAGTTAAGCAAACTTTACAACGTTACAAAGAACTTCAGGACATTATCGCAATTCTTGGGTTGGATGAATTATCGGAGGAGGATCGTTTAACTGTAGCAAGAGCACGAAAAATTGAACGTTTCTTATCACAACCGTTCTTTGTGGCAGAAGTTTTTACCGGTTCTGCAGGAAAGTATGTTGGTCTTGCAGAAACAATTAGGGGATTTCAACTAATCCTTTCCGGAGAATTAGACGGCCTACCCGAACAGGCTTTTTATTTGGTGGGTAACATCGATGAAGCTAGCACGAAAGCTATAAACTTAGAAGAGGAGAACAAATTGAAGAAATGAAATTAAATCTTTATGTACTAACTCCTAAGCGAATTATTTGGGATTGTGAAGTGAAAGAAATCATTTTATCTACTAATAGTGGCCAAATTGGCGTATTACCAAACCACGCCCCCATTAACACAGCTGTAGATATGGGTCCTTTGAGAATACGCCTCCTCAACGACCAATGGTTAACGGCGGTTCTGTGGAGCGGTTTTGCGAGAATAGTTAATAATGAGATCATCATTTTAGGAAATGATGCGGAACTGGGTAGTGACATTGATCCGGAAGAAGCTCAACAGGCACTTGAAATAGCCGAAGCTAACTTGAGTAGAGCTGAGGGTACGAAAGAATTGGTTGAAGCGAAGCTAGCTCTCAGACGAGCTAGGATACGAGTCGAGGCTATCAATTGGATTCCCCCATCCAATTGAAGACAATCCAAAGGTTTAGTTGATACAAAGAAAAAGGGAAGAGGAGTAGAAAAAGTTATTAGATAGCGAAGCGAAGTAAGTCCAATGCTATCTAGTAATTTTTCTACCTACCTACCTACTATTGGATTTGAACCAATGACTCCCGCCGTATGAAAGCAATACTCTAACCACTGAGTTAAGTAGGCAATTTATCACCACAAAGGAAGACCCATTACTTCGATCGATTATAGATCGAATCCTTTTTATAAGCAATACTGCTCCGTTATTACTATGTTATATAGTAAGCAGATCAAAGGGATATCCTCTGGCATTAGAGAATATTCATCTTGACAAGAAATTATCTATATGTTAAGATATCTCTGACAAGGGCTATAGCTCAGTTCGGTAGAGCAACTCGCTTACACGTGCGCCAATGCTTTTCAAGGGAGCTTATTATGCAATGAACATAATTGATCTTATTGCAAAATCAATGTCTTACTTCATGGATTCGAGAGAATAGGAGAACAGTAGCCTGACAAACAGTCGGTTCAGTCCGATTCAGGTGCCAATTCAGGTGCCTAATCAAATAGAACCCTTATTGATTTGCTAGTTGATAAGGTAAATATCCAGCCCACTAAATGCTAGGCGTAATGAGGATAAGGGCCTCCAAAAAACTTCTTTTCGTTCTATGAACTTTAAGGTGTATGAAGTCTCATAGTCAACTCTTGCAGCGGAACGATAGAGACTCCATTTCACTTAGGTTGATTTAATTTAGGCCGGAGGCAGACCTAAGTCAAGGTAATCCTCCTTTGAAACACTTTGGTATTGCTCCTAGATAGATCATAATACAAATAATCAATCAGAGCACAGGGAGCCATCTCATTATCTTTCCGTAAAGAAAAACTATGGTGGACTAACTGATCTTTACATCAGTTGATGAAAGAGCCCAATGCAAAAAAATGCATGTTGAGTCTTTGAAACAGTTCGAATCATTTCGATAATAATCCGTTTGATCTGTTTTACCGAGAAGGTCTACGGTTCGAATCCGTATAGCCCTAATATGTCCTATTTTTAGATTTTAGGATAGAGATCCTATGTTTCCTTTAGTATAGTTTTCATTTTCTCATTAGTACTTGTTTATAGACTGGACGGTCGCTTGCGCCATAGAATAGAGATAAAAGCATTACCACAGGCTCATTCTTCGAAAATCATAGAGACAGGAAAAGAAAAACGAATTTCTATCAAATCAATAGAAGGAAGGATCCCTTACCCTATTTGAATTCCATCCTCCTTCAAATAGGATATGCTCTAAGTCCCTAGACTTCAATAACTGCAATGATTTTCTCCATCTTGCGAATTCCTACTTTGTTTGAAGTATATTACTTTGCTTATAGATACATTATCTAAATCGATCTACTTTAAATAGAAAAATAGAAATAAAATCCAAAAATAAAGAAAGAGTAAATAAGAAAACAGAATA